GAAAGGTGCGTATTTTCTTCCCTTTTATGATACACGCATCCTTCTCATAATGAATAGAGAGCGGGTAGCGGGAATCGAACCCGCATCGTTAGCTTGGAAGGCTATGGGTTATAGTCGACGTCAATTCATTATTTTTAACGTCTCTAATTCAAAACCGAACATGAAACTTTTATTTCATTCGGCTCCTTTATGGAAGATGGCTGGATTCCATAATCTAAGCCATAAACGAACTAAAAGAAGTTGCTTCATAAGATCTATGTCCGCTTTTCTGTCTGAATGTATACCAAACAAATTGCTTTCTAGATGATCCCTCTAGAAGACGAGGGGTATTTTGAAAAGTCCTTCTAGTTACTTCGTTCTCTATTTCTCCTTGCGTGAATCTTGAGGAAAGAAATTTTTGTTTCCACCCGAGCTGAAATAAAATGTCGATAACTTTAGTAAACCAAAGTCGTCCTTTATTAGCTATTGTGCTTCAACCTCTTCAAATGAAAAAATTGAAGATCTAGTTACGATTAGAAGTACACTTTTGTATCTTCCTCCATGGATTCTTTACTTAATACTCATTCAATTGTTAAGTCTTGATACAGCGCAAAAAAATTATGCTTCGCGATTCCCTACTCCAATGTGAAAATTTATAATGGACTTTTGGGTACAAATCACGAAAATGTATATGATTCCTCAAATCGCTTATTGAGAGGTAAAGGATTCAATCCTTTCTAAGAAATAAAGTTTTTAATCGGAACGGAATATGAATAAAACCTAAAGACCCCTTAACTATTTCAGTTGTTAATAGAACGAATCACACTTTTACCACTAAACTATACCCGCTACATTGTGATTATTGTATATGAATGGACCATTTGTCGAACAAGAACATTACTCTATGTAATAATATAATAAATAAAGATAGGATTAAGGACAAAATCCTAAATTAAATTGGAAATGAGAGTGCTCGGGTCTTTTCCTGGAGAAACTTAATGAGATAAGAAAAGGAGGGCCTTTTGACCTTGAAAAAATGTGTGTTCTTGAGGGGTTATTTAGTAGAAGACCTGCCCCAAAAGAACTATATAGCATAACAAGAAATGGCCTGGCTAGGTACCGACCCGGCCAGGTGGGGGAATCAAATAAAGGACGGACCCTTCGGATCGGATGAAATAAAATTCAAAGGGTACTCTTTAACGTACCAACTTCACTCTTTTTTTTTTTTCTATTTTTGAAATACTTTTTCTTTACTTCAGGGGTAACATAGTCATTATCCTTTGTTAATTGGGAGAGATGGCTGAGTGGACTAAAGCGGCTGATTGCTAATCCGTTGTACGACTTCTTCGTACCGAGGGTTCGAATCCCTCTCTTTCCGTTTCTTCCGACGGCTTAATATTTTCTTTCGACTTCAAATTCAAAAAAAAAAAATCTTGAGACCCCCTTTTTTTTTTATTTTATCTTTTATCATAGTTCACTATCTGTAATAGAGAAACTCATAAGAAAATGAATAAATCAAACAACAAGAAATCCTTTCTTTTTTTATTCCTCACGCCCTGGATTACGCCCTGGATCATTCGATAGGAATCCAAAGATAAAGAGAGAAACAAAAAATATCACTACTGTGTAAACGAAGAGTTTAAGAGTAAGCATTATACAATCTCCAGGATAAGATCCTATTTTTTGGAAAAGGAGAATAGATTATCTATTTTTATACCCCATATTCTAGGTTTGACACCAAACCAATAGATGAAGTGGTTTAGAGATAAATCAAAAAAGAAAAAACCTAATAACTTTTCGGTATCCAAATTCTCTGTCATATCTACAGTTACTGTGGGGGGATTTACTAGTTTCTTGTTCACTGGAAGGTGAAGAAGGGCAAAACGAGGAAATGAGATGATTCAGATTCATCGCGCCTATTCAAGAATTTCCATGTTTGAATCGAGGGTTCATATCATAATGTAAGAGATCCGATCTTTTTTCAATTGTTAGTTTTTTTTTTTATTGATTAAATCATGAATCTTTGTAGGACAGTATTAAATAAAGATCTCATCGAAAACTTACAGCAGCTTGCCAAACAAAGGCTAAGAGAAAAAAGAGCACAGGGATGACTGGCATAAAATCTACGATTGGATTAAGAAAAGCGTAAGACTCGGGTAACTTAGCAAAGAAAAAACTACTCGAATGAAGGGCAGAATTAAGACAGCTACAGATAAAACTAAAGATATTAAGCATAACAAACATTTCATTCTTGGAGATAATTGTATTTGATTGAGTTTTGAGTTATTGATTAAGGGATAAACGGGGAAAATGAACAAAAGAATCCTGCTTTTTTTACGTACTCAATCAAAAACCCCTCAATTCTCGCACGAAAATAGAAGGAAGCATACTTTCATACAATATCTTAATTGAATTCTATCTAATGATCAATAAATTCAGTGGAATTCTCTAACTAGTTGTGTGAAATCCTAGTACCAATCTAACGGATTCCATAGAGGTTTTTATTGATTGTGATTTGACA